TTGGTTTGCACAAGCCAAAAATTATTCCGAGGGTCTACAAGAAGATCAAAAAATACGAAATTGTATCAAGAATTATATACAAAAAAATATGAGAATATCCTCTGGTGTAGAGGGAATTGCACGCATAGAAATTCGAAAAAGAATTGATCTGATTCAAGTCATAATCTATATGGGATTCCAAAAGTTATTACTAGAAGGCAAGACGCGAAGAATCGAAGAATTACAGATGAATGTACAAAAAGAACTTAATTGTGTGAACCGAAAACTCAACATTGCTATCACAAGAATTACAAACCCTTATGGGCACCCTAATATTCTTGCAGAATTTATAGCCGGACAATTAAAGAATAGAGTTTCATTTCGCAAAGCAATAAAAAAGGCTATTGAATTAACCGAACAGGCAGATACAAAAGGAATTCAAGTACAAATTGCAGGTCGCATCGACGGAAAAGAAATTGCACGTGTCGAATGGATCAGAGAAGGTAGGGTTCCTCTACAAACCATTCGAGCTAAAATTGATTATTGTTCCTATGGAGTCCGAACGGTCTATGGAGTATTAGGCATCAAAATTTGGATATTTGGGGAATAAGAATGGGGAATAAGAATACTTTCCTTGTCTTTACTCTTTACACTATATCCATTGATAAAAAAAAATAGAATAAAAAAAAAACTTTTTCTCTTAAATCAAAAAAATAAGCAATTCTGTAAGGTTGAATAAAAATTTTATTGATGATTTCATATAATTGCTATGCTTAGTGTGTGACTCGTTGGTTTTTTTTATAGGATAGAATTCCAAAAAAATGGACAGACCCCTACTGTGAACTAATAACTATAGAACTAATAACCAACTAATCGTTTCACATTATCTGGATACAAAAAAGCAGTCAAGATATGATATATTGGTCATATCATTGTAGCAACTGAAATCTTTCTTGCATAAAAAAAAATCAATCTGATTATGATATAAAAAAAGTATGCAGATAAAAGGAAGGTTGAGAGAAAGAAAGAAAAAGAATATCAATGATATAGGATTCCAATATATGTAAGGTTTATGAGTCATCTCATAAAAGGCAGTGTAATAAAGCATCAATACTGATTCATCCATAACTATATGAATCTATTCATAGAAAAAAATCAAGAGCCTCGAGCCAATAAAGACTGAGAAGATTGACTCAAGAACAAATTTCATGAGGGGCTCCATTATAGAATTCAAACCTAACCATTAATTGCGAAGCGATGGGAACGATGGAACCTATGAATACGTAAGATTCTATTGAAAAATGAATCCTAATAATTCATTAGGGGGGATGGCGGAACGAACCAGGGACCAATTCATTTATTCCGAGAATTCATGAGCTAACCCTACAACTAAAATAGATATTGAAAGAGTAAATATTCGCCCGCGAAAGTTTTTATTAGATTACTCAATCTTCTTTTACATTACTCAATCTTGTTCGATCCAATATGATAATATGATCGATCAAAGGCAAAACAAAATAAAGATTCGTTATAAAAAAACGACATTATCTCATTATCTAGAAATAAAAATAATTATCTAGAAAAAAAATACATGTTTAAGTATATATCCAAACAAGATATAGAAATTTCTAATAGATTAGATGAAATCTCAAAGAATCCATGATTCAGTATATTGTCATAAAATTAAAAAATTCGAATCGTTTCATTCGCGAGGAGCCGGATGAGAAGAAACTCTCATGTCCGGTTCTGTAGTAGAGGTGGAATTGAGAAAGAACCATCAACTATAACCCCAAAAGAACCCGATTTCGTAAACAACATAGAGGAAGAATGAAAGGAATATCTTATCGAGGTAATCGTATTTGTTTCGGTAAATATGCTCTTCAGGCACTTGAACCCGCTTGGATCACATCTAGACAAATAGAAGCAGGGCGACGAGCAATGACAAGAAATGCGCGCCGTGGTGGAAAAATATGGGTACGTATATTTCCAGACAAACCAGTTACAGTAAGACCTACGGAAACACGTATGGGTTCGGGTAAAGGATCTCCCGAATATTGGGTAGCTGTCGTTAAACCAGGTAGAATACTTTATGAAATGGGGGGAGTAGCAGAAAATATAGCCAGAAAGGCTATTTCAATAGCGGCGTCCAAAATGCCTATACGAACTCAATTTATGATTTCGGGATAGGAACGTAGAACCAAAGGAAAGAAGTCTTGGGGATAAAAAAACAATTGCAGGTTTCTTTTTGACAAACAATATTTCTTTTTTTTTTACTTCGCCCTTTGCATTAACATTGAAAGAACAGATTAAAAAATGATATGATTCAACCTCAAAGCCATTTGAATGTAGCGGATAACAGCGGGGCCCGAGAATTAATGTGTATTAGAATCATAGGAGCTAGTAATCGCCGATATGCTCATATCGGTGACATTATTGTTGCTGTGATCAAGGAAGCATTACCAAACACACCTCTAGAAAGATCAGAAGTGATCAGAGCTGTAATTGTACGTACTTGTAAAGAACTTAAACGTGACAACGGTATGATAATACGATATGATGATAATGCTGCAGTTGTGATTGATCAAGAAGGAAATCCAAAAGGAACTCGAGTTTTTGGTGCGATTGCCCGAGAATTGAGACAGTTCAATTTCACTAAAATAGTTTCATTAGCACCTGAGGTATTATAAGATGAGATCATACGTAATATAGTTCTATTATACATAGTATTTGGATGAAATAGATTAATTAGTGGATTAGGTTGTATCTGACGCATATCCCTTTATTTAATAAATAAAATATAAAAATAAATAAAAAATAGCATGTTGATTATATCAAAAATGGGAGGCAACCAAAAATTTAGTTTATCATGGGTAGGGATATTATTGCTGACATAATAACCTCTATACGAAATGCTGACATGAATAGAAAAGGGACGATTCAAATAGCATCCACTAACATCACGGAAAACATTGTTAAAATACTTTTAAGAGAAGGTTTTATCAAAAACGTGAGGAAGCATCAGGAAAACAACAAATATTTTTTGGTTTTAACCCTACGACATAGAAGGAATAGGAAAGGACCCTATCGAACTATTTTAAATTTAAAACGTATCAGTAGGCCTGGCCTACGAATCTATTCGAACTATCAACGAATTCCTAGAATTTTAGGCGGGATGGGGATTGTAATTCTTTCGACTTCTCGAGGTATAATGACAGACCGAGAGGCTCGACTCGAAAGAATCGGCGGAGAAATTTTGTGTTATATATGGTAATCTTTCTGATATCAGAATTGAATCCGGAATTTCCTATTTGTCAAAAGAAAAAAGGGTGGGTTAGTTGATATCATTCCTACTACATTAGGTGATACTTCTAGGGCTTTTACCTAGAATGAAAGAACAAAAAAATGGATTCATGAAGGTTTCATTAATGAATCACTTCTCCTTATAAATGGTATGTATGCTCGGGGTTTTTCGATAATGAAGATCTAATTCTAGGTTATGGTTCATGAAGGATCCGACGGAGTTTTATACGTATACGATGGGGGGAGAGGGGCAAAATTGAAGTAAGTCATTATGATTCAACCAGAGGGCGTATAATTTATAGATGCCACAACAAGGATTCGAATGATTAGGTTGTTTTTTCAACTTCAGCATTCCCTTCATGGGGATACAATTTGAGGTTCAACATTTCAAGAAACTTATTTTCTTCCAATAAATAGAGTCAGAATTAAGTTAAGGAACGACAACTATGAAAATAAGGGCCTCCATTCGTAAAATTTGTGAAAAATGTCGACTGATCCGTAGGAGGGGACGAATTCTAGTAATTTGTTCTAATCCGAGACATAAACAAAGACAAGGATAATCTTTTGAAAAGGGGCTCTCTAACGTAAAGGACCCAATGAAAAAAATAGGATCTGTTTTGACATGAAATGGATATATCCATATATCTCGAATTTCTATTTATGAGATGATAAAGTATGGCAAAATCTAGACCAAGAACTGGTTCACGTACGAATGCCCGTAGTGGTTCACGTAAAAGTACACGTAGAATACCAAAGGGAGTTATTCATGTTCAAGCAAGTTTCAACAATACTATTGTGACTGTTACAGATGTACGGGGTCGGGTAATTTCTTGGTCCTCCGCCGGTACTTGTGGATTCAATGGTACAAGAAGGGGGACGCCATTTGCTGCTCAAACCGCAGCAGGAAATGCTATTCGGACAGTAGTAGATCAAGGTATGCAACGAGCAGAAGTCATGATAAAAGGTCCTGGTCTCGGAAGAGATGCAGCATTACGAGCTATTCGTAGAAGTGGTATACTATTAAATTTCGTACGTGATGTAACCCCTATGCCACATAATGGCTGTAGACCTCCTAAAAAAAGACGTGTGTAGAAATGAAAATAAAAGAGATTTCAAGAGAAATAAACGATTCAATGATCTGATCAAATAATATTATTATGGTTCGAGAGAAAGTAAGAGTATCTACTTGGACACTACAGTGGAAGTGTGTTGAATCAAGAGCAGACAGTAAGCGTCTTTATTATGGACGCTTTATTCTATCTCCACTTATGAAAGGGCAAGCCGATACAATAGGCATTGCGATGCGAAGAGCTTTGCTTGGGGAAATAGAAGGAACATGTATCACCCGTGCAAAATTTGAAAAAATACCACATGAATATTCTACCATAGTAGGTATTCAAGAATCAGTACATGAAATTTTAATAAATTTGAAAGAAATTGTATTGAGAAGTAATCTGTATGGAACTCGCAACGCGTCTATTTGTGTCAAGGGTCCTGGATGTGTAACTGCTCAAGACATCGTCTTACCAACTTCTGTAGAAATCGTTGATAACACACAGTATATAGCTAGTCTAACGGAACCCATTAATTTGTGTATTGGATTACAAATCGAGAGGAATCGCGGATATCATATAAAAGCACCAAAAAACTTTCAAGATGGAAGTTATCCTATAGATGCTGTATTCATGCCTGTTCGAAATGCGAATCATAGTATTCATTCT